TTCTTGGCCCACTATTGGCCAAACCACCTGGGCGCTGGGTCCAATGTGAGTAGGATCACTTAACCATGCTTCATAATTGGAAAAACGGGCACCATGGAAATACATGCCACTCAGCCAAAGAAATATGATGGAGAGTTGACCAAAATGGGCACTAAATACTTTTCGAGAGATCTCTTCCAAATCACTGGTATGACTATCGAAATCGTGAGCATCGGCATGTAAGTTCCAGATCCAAGTAGTAGTATCGGGGCCCTTAGCTATTGTTCTTGAGAAATGACCGGGTCTGGCCCATTCCTCGAAAGAAGTTTTTACGGGATCCCTATCCACCAAAATTTTCACTTCTGGTTCCGGCGAACGAATAATCATTGAGTCCTCCTCTTTCCGGACAACACATACAAAGAAACCCGCCAACAGTCAAGTAATTAGTAAACCTCTTAGATCTATTTCTAATTTGTTCCTTTCTATCTCCCATCTATCTAGTTTCTTTAGTTATTTACTAGAGCAATTATGATCGGGAAGTCGATCTGGGGCAAGTGTTCGGATCTATTATGACATAGCCCTGAGGCGCTCAACGGACCTTTGGAAGCTTGGAAACCTTTTCCCGGTTGCGACTTGAAAAAAAGTGCAATCTAGTGTATTCATATCTCAATGGTGCCTAGATAGAACTACTTCCTATCTTTCTTTATCTTACACGGAACGTATTCCCAGTCCTCTCTTCAAAATCACCGGAGCACTCATTAGTCATTCATAATAGATATCCTGGTATCCATATTGAATCATTCAAAGGACTCTTTTTTGAGTTTGAATAGCGGATAGGAATAGATTCTATCGGGTATCATTTATCTCTACGAGGTATCAGACGAAATAGAACGGTAGAAGGGATATAATAAAATTCCGTGATTAGCTCTTCCCAGAGGAATGATCTATTGGATTTTACGGATGGATCCAACAAACAAAAAAAAGAGAGTGTTCTTATTCAAATTCAAAGCGTTTCGTGATCTTCAACCAATTATACGCTTCAATATAATTCCCTGGCGTAAGCGCTATAGCTTGTTTCCAATACTCAGCAGCTTGATTGGACCAAGCCTCCGCAATTTCAGAATCTCCCTGGCGAATGGCCTGTTCTCCTCGGTCAGAATAGGTCGGTCAATTCCTTCCCTTAGAACCGTACTTGAGAGTTTCCTAACTCATACGGCTCAGCCTCAGTAGTCAATTATTTTGGTATCCCATCTTAATCTCCCCTAGACTAAATAAATAAGATTTCTCGTAAATCAATCCCATTTTTGTTTTGGTTCTCGGGTTAACCAGAAGAGGTTAATTACATACATTTCTATGAGCTTCAAACTTGAATTTGGATTTCATTTCGAATTCACGTTTTCTCTTTTCTCCCACCTTTAGAAAACTGAAGCATAGACATCTCTGCTATCACTAGCATTTTCGAAAAGGTAACTATCTCGGTTTCATATCGAAATTTATATAGAATCTTTGAAAAAGACTTTCTTTCCTCCATAAGAAAGAAAGGATTTACTCTCTTTGGGATCTGATACTACACCGCTGCTGAATACCTTAGTGGATCGACTCTATTACATAAGTGGATTCCTAACTTTTATCTCATATCATGACATAAGGAAGCAGTTCTTATTGTATCGGCCCAAACCCTCGCTAATTGATCTTTACGGCGCTTCCACCATCAATTAGAGCTTTTATCCATAGAATCTAGTCTTATAGGCATATCTATTTCTTCCTATTTTGGCTTCTATGAAGTCTCTTTCTTTGCTACAGCTAATAAAAATCGTTGCTTTGTACGATAAATATGTAGAAAGCCTATTTTCGTTCTAGTATTTACTGGCGGATTGGATCTTTCTTTCCCTCTTTCTATAGTGGAGATAGTCGCACGTAATGACAGATCACGGCCATATTATTAAAAGCTTGTGGTAAGAATGGGTTTCGTTCGAGTGCTCGGAAATAATATTCCAAAGCTTTCGTATGTTCTCCGTTGCTTGTGTGGATAAGGCCTATGTTATAAAGTATATAACTTCGATCATAGGGATCAATTTCGAGTCGCGTAGCTTCATAATAATTCTGTAAAGCTTCTGCATAATGTCCTTCGGATTGAGCTGACATCCGTTACGGTTGTTCATTCTATTCAAATCAAATAATCCCCGTTCCAGAACCGTACGTGAGATTTCAATCTCATACGGCTCCTCCCTTCTGTGCATAATGAATGATAAGAATCGATGGAATCCAAAAAAAAGATATTGCAAGATTCTCATTATGAACTGACAGGGACTAGTATTTTTACAAGAAATCTCTAGCCAACCTTCCTGCAAAAGCCCTTTATCTTAACATCCAGCGTATTGGTGGTAGATAGAAAAGGTAACTCCAACAATTTCTTTGTCCGCAACGCCCCCTATTTCCAGGAATGAGTCACTTCAACAGACTTCGATGGTTCTACGGGTATCCAAAGTACGAACGAGATGGATGTTTGTTGTCCCAACCACTCTTGTTTGTTAGTCCCGATCCCGATAAGGAAAGGGGGTAAGTTCTAACTAAAGTTTTCGTGTTGTTGATTCCTAGGTGTAGTGCTTCTTCCTCTATGCCGCCTATTGGTATTAGTGGAGTAAGATTGACTTGTAAGAATCGATAGGTGGAACCTTACGCTCAATACTCAAATTGAAAATGCAAGCATCTGAGGCTGGATCACTCGGGGATACACGATAGAAGGAATTGTTCGATTTCCAAACTTCACCTTCACGAAGCGTAGGTTTCTTTCAGATTTGTTTTAATTTAATAATATATACTAATAGAATAATATAATAGAATAATCTTTTTTCGTTCTATCCCGAATCATGCGCCTTTCTCGCTCGTAAGACTGAGAATGGTAAATCAAATCGCACCATCTCTGTAATAGGTAAATGCCTCTTTTTCTCCTGAAGTTGTCGGAATTATTCGTAATAAGATATTGGCTACAATTGAAGAGGTCTTATCAATAAAATTTCCATTTATCTGTGATCTAGGCATCGTTCACAATCCACTCCCTAATTTTTCTCATTACCCCTCGTGGGAAAAGAATCCCACAAACAAAGGAATTGTACAGTACAAAATCACACAAAAAAGACTCATAAAAAAAACGAAAAAGATGTAGACCTTCCACTCAAATCAAATTGTTACTTTTTGACAGGGATAGAAAGTCAATATTTGAGATTGGATTTCATCCAAATGGAGTAGTATACGAATGAACGGAACTATTTCATCGACGTGGAAGAATCAAGGAATTTTTCTTACAGATTCTGATAACTCCAGAAGTTGTGATTGGATTCTGATCCATCTAAAGAGGAAAACACATCGAATAATCATTCTACAAGTAAACTGCTCTATTTTTTTTTTTTATGCGCATAGCGTGTATACATTATACAAACAATCGAAATAGACAAATCCATCGATTCAAGAATTTGAAATACATCTTTGAAATAGATCTATGGGTTAAGGAGGTGTTGTTGAGAAATCTGAAACTAGAAGGAGATTTTTGACTGACTATGGAATCAGAGTCTAACCATAACCGTAGTATAGGAACCCTAGTCGAAAATCTAGATCCATCCGCCGATTCGTTCCAATTCATTGGGTTAATCCGGTATGAGTAGGGTACAAATAGCAGAAAAAGACGAGATCGGCGTCTGAAATATATCCTTTGTTTTTCGTTTTTTTTTTTTTATGGATGTTTTTTGATCCCCCGAGCCACGAATCTTTCTTTCTTTGACTTAAAGTTTTCTATTTTGCTATTTCAAATTGTTCGCATTGATGCGTCAGATTTAGACTGCAATAATAGGAATAACTCGCGATTCACTCGGTTTCTAGGCCATAATCAGAACATCTGATTTTGTAGGAGAGATGGCCGAGCGGTCCAAGGCGTAGCATTGGAACTGCTATGTAGGCTTTTGTTTACCGAGGGTTCGAATCCCTCTCTTTCCGTCCCTTCACAAAATTCACGAACCTTATTGACCACAATGTATCAAATCAACTACCAACGAATACTTCCAGCAAGTCAAGTCGATCTTTTTTTGATATAGATTCTCGATTACTCATTTTTGTAGTTTTCTAGTACGGAAAAATACTGGAAAGATCAGCCAAGGAAGTAAAATATCCCCGCCGATGTATTTAGGATACATAACGGGGAACCCCCCTATCTTAGGTCGATTTACTTTGTTGAAAAAGGGGCCAAAATTTCCGAACCTTTGTTCTTTTAGTTAGGTTCAAGTTTGACGGGAATAATATTCTACAACTCGCAACTCTTCGATTTTCAAACCAACCCGACGACGATTTATTATTTGCTTGACTAATCCTTTAGATTGGGATGAGTGAAGAGTCAAATGTTCCGGCAATTTCTTTTTCTTCTGGGAGGATAAAGCAAGAGAATTTTGAATGAGAACTCTGGTTTTTTGTGCATCCTTCGTTGTAATAATATCTCTAGGTTTGCAGCGATAACTTGGTATATCTACAAAACAACCATTAACTAAAATATGTCTATGATTAACTAATTGCCGGGCCCCAGGAATGGTCGAAGCCATACCCAATCGAAAAATTATGTTATCCAAACGCATTTCAAGTAATTGTAGTAAAACCTGACCTGTTGATCCTTTGGATTTTCCAGCGATACGAACGTAGTTAAGTAATTGTCGCTCTGTCAGACCATAATGAAAACGCAATTTTTGTTTTTCCTCTAGACGACGCCGATATTCAGGATATTGAAATTTTTTGTTGTTCTTCTTTCTGTTTTGACGATCGGGGGAGAGTCCAGGCACTTTACGAGTTAGGCCCGGTAAAGCCCCCAGACGTTTTATTTTTTTGAGACGAGGCCCTCGGTAACGAGACATAAAGACTCCTTTTTTTATTGAAAATTCAATTGTAAAGAAAAAAATTAAATTAAGACTGAACTAAATGATAAACGAAGCAAAATCTACTAAAGTACTGTACTAAGAATGAGATGAATTGTATCAATATTC